ATATCTAACCAATGGGTTTTTCTATGGGTGGGACTAGAAATTAATCTCCTCTCTATTATCCCTTTAATGCTTGCCTCATCTGATATAAATGAAAGAGAGTCTTCAATTAAATATTTCATCGTTCAGGCCATTGGAGGAGCCCTAATCCTTATAGCTTCTATTTCTCACTTATATGCTCCCCTTTCTATTTTAAGACCAAAGTCATCCGCTGTTATCCTCTTAGTTGGCTTATTAATCAAACTAGGGGCGGCTCCTCTCCATTTTTGGTTTCCTCAAGTAATAAATGGATTAAACTGATTAATGTGTCTAATCTTATGTACCTGGCAAAAACTTGCCCCCTTAATACTATTAACCTTTTTATTCTCTACGCAATTTCCAAGATATATTCTTTTATTTGGTATCTTATCTATTTGGATCGGAGGATTAGGAGGATTAAATCAAACTCAGCTCCGGCCCCTCTTTGCCTATTCATCTATTTCCCATGTGGGTTGGATGCTCTCACTTTCTTTTATATCCTCTACTCTTACCTTATTATATTTTTCAATTTATATTTTATCTTCTATGCCATTAATATTAATACTGTGATCCCTATCATATTCTTCTAACTCCCTTTTACCACATTCCATTCCTTCCAACCCCGGATTTAAGATAACTTTAATACTTTTATTACTGAATTTAGGAGGAATTCCCCCATTCCTAGGGTTTTTCCCTAAATTGGCAGCGGTACAAATATTTAATCAAGAAGGCATAATGGCTATTCCTCTAATTATAGTTATAGGCTCAATAATCAGACTCTTTTATTACCTTTCTATCTTATTTAACTCCTATCTATCTCACTCCCTTCCTAATATTAATAAAGAATTTAGTTGATGATTACCCACCCCAATTTTAACCACAATTGCCTTACTCCCCCTTCCCTTAATAATTTCTATAATTTATGCGCTGACTCTACTCAACGAATCATAAAGACATTGGAACCTTATACTTTATTTTTGGGGTTTGATCAGGCCTTCTAGGGACCTCAATAAGTGTTCTTATTCGAACAGAATTAGGCCAACCTGGGTCTCTACTTGGGAGGGATCAACTCTATAATACTATCGTTACTGCTCATGCTTTCTTAATAATTTTTTTCTTAGTCATGCCCGTTATAATTGGAGGGTTTGGTAACTGACTTGTCCCTCTGATACTAGGGGCTCCTGATATAGCATTCCCCCGACTTAATAATATAAGATTTTGGCTTCTGCCACCTTCTTTAACTATACTTCTTGCCTCTTCTGCTGTAGAAAAAGGGGCCGGTACAGGATGAACTGTCTACCCCCCACTAGCTGGAAATATTGCCCATGCTGGACCCTCAGTTGATTTTGCTATTTTCTCCCTCCATCTTGCAGGTGCTAGGTCCATTCTCGGTGCCCTTAATTTTATTACTACTATTATAAATATACGGTCTGTGGGTCTACGTCTAGAGCGAGTACCCTTATTCGTTTGGTCGGTTAAAATTACTGCTATTCTTCTTCTTCTTTCTTTACCTGTACTCGCAGGGGCTATTACCATACTCCTAACTGACCGAAATTTAAATACATCATTCTTTGACCCCGCTGGAGGAGGGGATCCTGTATTATACCAACATCTATTCTGATTCTTTGGCCATCCTGAGGTCTATATTTTAATTCTTCCTGGATTCGGAATAATTTCTCATGTTGTTACGCACTACTCTTCTAAGGCGGAACCTTTTGGTACTTTAGGGATAATTTATGCTATACTTGGTATTGGTATTCTGGGCTTCATTGTATGGGCCCACCATATATTTACTGTAGGAATAGATGTAGATACACGAGCTTACTTTACGGCCGCTACCCTAATTATTGCAGTTCCTACTGGAATTAAAGTATTTAGATGACTTGCCACTATTTATGGCTCACGAGTAAAACACCACACTCCTATGCTCTGAGCCTTAGGTTTTATCTTCCTCTTTACAGTTGGAGGATTAACAGGAATTATTTTAGCTAACTCTTCTATAGATATTGTTCTCCACGATACCTATTATGTCGTAGCTCATTTCCACTATGTTCTTAGAATAGGAGCTATTTTTGCTATCTTCGCTGGCTTCAATCACTGGTTCCCTTTATTCTCCGGGGTAACTCTTCACCCACGACTAACTCAAGTTCATTTCTTTTTAATATTCACAGGAGTTAATATAACCTTCTTTCCTCAACATTTCTTAGGCCTCGCAGGGATACCCCGTCGCTATAGAGATTATCCAGATGTTTATATCACGTGAAATATTATTTCCTCTATTGGGTCAATAATCTCAGTCACCGCTCTAATCCTTTTCATTTTCATTCTCTGAGAAGCCCTCGTTTCTCAACGAAGAGTCGCTGCTTCTATACACCAAGCCCCCTCACTAGAATGAGAAGAATTCCTACCACTGGATTTCCATAATCTTCCAGAGACACCAATAATTACTTCCCCTAAACTAACCTTAAGTGAAAGCCAAATTGGGCACCTAACTGTTAACTAGGCCTCTGCTGCTTTGCTTCAGCTCACTTAGATGTCAATGTGAAGACAACTAGGATTACAAGACCCAGCCTCTACCAATATATTACTCCTCATCTCCTTCCATGATCACGCTATAATATTTTTAACCTTCATCATTACATTTGTTGGTTATGCCATGTTTGCCTTAATACTAAATTCTCTTTCCTCCCGTAATACCCTAGAAGCTCAAGGTATCGAAACAGTTTGAACTGTAGCCCCTATCTTTATCTTACTTTTCCTCGCTAGCCCCTCTTTATTTCTCCTATACACCTTAGATGAGATTACTTCTCCCGCATTAAACGTAAAAGCAATTGGCCACCAATGGTATTGAAGATACGAGTATTCAGATTTCCTTAATTTAGAATTTGACTCCTATATAGTTCCTACTAATGAACTACAAGAAGGTGAATTTCGCTTAATGGAAGTAGACCATCGAGCAGTTATTCCTATGCAAACCCAAGTTCGATTCCTAATTACCGCTGCTGATGTAATTCATAGATGAACTGTACCCTCTATAGGCGTAAAAGTAGATGGAATCCCAGGCCGTCTTAATCAAATTATAATTATAAATTCAAAACCTGGAGTTTTCTATGGTCAATGCTCGGAAATCTGTGGAGCAAATCACTCCTTTATACCTATTGCATTAGAAGTAGTAGATCGCCATTCTTTTATCAATTGAATTAATACTTATGCCGAGTGAGGACCTAGTTAAATAATAACCTAAGCCTGTCATGCTTAAATTACCTACATAAGGTGGTTCTTTTATGCCCCATCTGTCCCCTATTAGCTGAGCCCTAATCCCTATTATATTTTATTTAGCCTTTTTAACTTTTGTTGCTACTTATTGATGACACTCTACCCCATCTCTTAACTTTACTTCCTCCCAAGAAACATCCGCTACTCTCATGTGAATTTGACATTAACAAGATGGCCGAAATTTAAGCGATGGACTGTAAATCCATTAATGAAGTGATCTTTCTCTTGTTATATGATTCGCCAACCATTTCACCTTGTAGAATTTAGTCCATGACCCTTAACTGGATCTTTGGGGGCACTAATACTCACTATTGGTCTTACCTCTTGATTCCACGGCTATTCTATTATCCCTATACTATTAGGCTTAATAATTGTCGCCCTTACTATACTTCAATGATGGCGTGATGTTATTCGAGAGGCTACCTACTTAGGACATCATACTTCCCTTGTCGTAAAGGGCCTCCGATGAGGAATAATTTTATTTATCGCTTCCGAGGTTTTATTCTTCTTTGCTTTCTTTTGGGCTTTTTTTCATAGTAGTCTAGCTCCCACACCAGAATTGGGGTGCTCCTGACCCCCCGCTGGTATTGACCCAATTAATCCATTCTCAGTACCTTTACTAAATACAGCTGTATTACTTGCATCTGGTGTAACCGTGACTTGAGCTCATCACAGTTTAATAGAAGGCAGGCGAGATGAAGCAATTAAATCCTTAATTCTTACAGTTCTCCTCGGTGCCTACTTTACTTTCCTTCAGGCAGGAGAATACTGGGAAGCTTCATTCACAATTGCTGATAGGGTTTATGGTGCTACATTCTTTGTGGCAACTGGATTCCATGGACTCCATGTTCTTATTGGCTCTTCTTTCTTATTGGTCTGTCTATTCCGAACTGTCGTTTTTCATTTTTCTAAGCACCACCATTTTGGCTTTGAGGCTGCAGCATGATATTGACATTTTGTTGATGTAGTATGAATTTTTCTTTACCTTTGTATCTACTGATGGGGTTCTTAGCTTTCTACGTTAACCTTTAGCTTAATTCTCAATTTATATACTGCTTCCTTTTTTATATGTGGTTTAGTGTATGGTGCACCCAATCCTTTGAAGATTGAAGTAAAGGTTCAACTCCTTGGTCCACAATATGTCTTTATTTATTATTTGTTCTTTGACTGTATTAGTAGCATCCTCACTTATACTTATGTTAGCCCCAGTTTCACTGGGCTTCTGGATTTTAACTCTCGCTTTATTAATTTCTATTACTATTAGAGCTTCTTCGTATTCCTGATTTGCTCTCGTTGTCTTTCTAATTTACATTGGCGGTATACTAGTAATATTTGCCTATTTCGCTGCACTTCAACCAAATCAACAAATAACACTAAAGTGAGCTCCATTAGTGGCTCCCCTCGCTTTAATCGTTCTCACTAAAATAGATATAGGATCTATAATATTTTTCTTATCAGCCACGCCTAAAATTACATATATATTCCAAATTATGAATATTCCCATATTAATTCTTTTAGCCTCCATCCTATTTGTCACTTTAGTAGCTGTAGTCAAAATTGCAGTGAATCTTAAAAGGCCCCTCCGGCCCTTTATATATGTTTAGACCTATTCGAAAAACTCACCCAGCCATTAAAGTCGCTAATGGAGCCCTTGTAGACCTCCCAGCACCAAGAAATCTTTCAATTTGATGAAATTTTGGTTCGCTCTTAGGCCTATGCCTAGGCATCCAAATTGTTACAGGCCTATTTTTAGCCATACACTATACTCCCCATGTCGATCTAGCATTTTCCTCTGTAGCTCACATTACCCGAGACGTAAACTACGGCTGACTTCTTCGTAATATCCACGCTAACGGTGCATCATGATTTTTTATTTGCCTATATCTCCATGTAGGCCGAGGAATTTATTATGGATCCTACCTTTACCTTGAAACATGAAACGTTGGAGTAGTAATTCTTATTCTAGTCATGGCAACCGCTTTTATAGGGTACGTACTCCCCTGAGGCCAAATAAGATTCTGGGGAGCGACTGTTATTACAAACCTATTCTCAGCGATCCCCTATATCGGAAAAACTTTAGTAGAATGATTATGAGGAGGGTTTGCAGTAGATAACGCCACTCTCAACCGCTTTTTCGCCTTTCATTTTATTTTACCTTTTATTGTAGCAGCAGCTGCCATTATTCATCTTTTATTCCTCCACCAAACTGGATCAAATAACCCTTTAGGTTTATCCTCTAAACCTGCCTTAATCCCCTTTCACTCCTACTATTCTACGAAAGATGCTGTAGGCTTTATTGTATTACTCGCCTCTCTATGCTTAGTTTCTATATTTGCACCAAACATTCTGGGGGACCCCGAAAATTTTATTCCTGCAAATCCCTTAGTCACCCCAGTTCATATTAAGCCAGAATGATACTTCCTTTGAGCTTATGCTATCCTCCGGTCCATTCCTAATAAATTAGGGGGGGTTATTGCTATATTTGCGGCTCTATTAATTCTATTTATTGTCCCTTTAATTAATACACAAAAACGTCGAGGCAATGCATTTTACCCTATAAACCAAATTAATTTCTGGGCTTTAGTGACTGTCACGATTCTCCTAACATGAATTGGAGGCTGCCCAGTTGAACCTCCCTATGAAGATTTAGGTCGAGTGTTTACTGCCTTCTATTTTATTCTCTACTTAACGAATCCTCTTTTAGCTCACCTATGAGATTCTCTTCTTTATTCTAAAGATTAAGACCTTAAGTTAATTAAACTCATGGCCTTCAAAGCCATAATTGGATCTCTATATCCAGGTCTTGATGATAACTGATATTTTCTCATCCTTCGACCCCTTTATTTATTCAACATCTAGGTCCTTATCCCCTCTCTTATTCTGATCCGTCTCCTTGCTGTCAATCTCCCTAACTCAATCGTCTCTATGAGTTTCACCTAACTCTCTTATCTGATCATTATATTCTACCTCAGCCATTATATTTAATCAAACTAAGCGAACCTTTGGCTATAACCTTAAAGGTATTCCGTCCATTTTAGCCCCTTTATTTTCTTTTATTATCCTCATTAATCTTTTAGGCCTTCTCCCTTATGTATTTAGTTACTCCAGCCATTTAATTTTCACGTTATCCTTTGGACTTCCTTTATGACTTGGCTTAATTTTCTCTAGTATCACCTATGCTCCAACCTCCTTTGCTGCAGGCCTTCTTCCTGCAGGGGCACCAGATTGGCTTAACCCTTTCCTTGTTTTAGTTGAAACTCTCAGGAATCTAGTTCGCCCTATTACCCTTTCTTTTCGACTAGCCGCAAATATAAGAGCTGGCCACATTGTTTTAGGGTTAATTGGGATTTATTCTAGGGCTGCCCTGTTTCTCTCATTCTATTCTTTCTTGTTCCTCTTCTCTATCCAAGTGTTATATATTATCTTTGAATTAGGCATTTGTGCTATCCAAGCATACATTTTCTGCCTCCTAATTACATTATATTCAGATGATCACCCTACTCAATGAATCAAAGCCAACGCACTCTGGTTTCGACCCAGAACCTGAGAAATAATATTCTCTTGATTCTAAATTGCTTAGGTAGTTTAATAAAAACGCTGAATTGTGGTTTCAGAAATGCATTTTGTGCCCTAGGCAATGAATCATTTTAACTCTGCCCTTCTATTCAACAAAATCCTTGTTTTAATTATATTAATCCTCACCCCGTTATCCCTATTTATTAATGGATTAAATCAGTCTATTATTATTGAGTGGACTATTATTCCATTAGGGACTTCCGACATTACCTTACCTATTATTATTGATTCTATCAGATGCATATTTTCCCTTACTGTTATGTTTATTTCAGCTAATGTCCTATACTTCGCTAAGTCTTATATGGAGGAAGAAGTATTCCTAAATCGATTTATCATCATAGTTATACTCTTTGTTTTATCTATAAATCTTCTAATCTTCATTCCTCATATAATTTCTCTTCTAATCGGATGAGATGGTTTAGGCATTACATCTTTTGTTCTCGTTATTTATTACCAAAGGGCTAAATCTCTAGGTGCTGGTATAATTACAGCTTTAACTAACCGAATTGGAGATGTTCTAATTCTTATTTCAGTAGCCCTAACTTTAAATATAGGGCACTGGAATATTTTTAATTTGTGACCTCAATCCTATCTTTCTTCTCTAACTATTATCTTACTAATAGTGGCCGCTATAACCAAAAGGGCTCAAGTTCCATTTTCAAGATGACTTCCAGCTGCTATAGCAGCTCCTACACCAGTATCCGCCTTGGTCCACTCCTCAACTCTTGTAACTGCAGGTATCTTTATTCTCATCCGATTTTATCCTTTCTTAAGCTCCTTTTATCTATTTAATTTTCTTCTCCTTATTTTCTCTACCCTAACAATGACTATAGCAGGAATAACAGCCCTAGTTGAAACGGATATAAAAAAAATTATCGCCCTTTCTACGCTAAGTCAATTAGGAGTAATAATATCAAGAATTGCCCTTGGCCTCCCAATATTAGCATTCTTCCACCTAATTACTCATGCTCTATTTAAAGCCTTACTTTTTATCTGTGCCGGAACTATAATTCATATCCACAATCATTCCCAAGATATGCGCCATATAGGAAATATTATTATCCAGATGCCCTTAACATCCAGGACTTTACTAATTGCTAACTTAGCTCTATGTGGGCTACCTTTTATAGCAGGCTTTTATTCTAAGGATTTAATTATTGAAATAACTCTTTTTAACCCCACTAACTTAATTATCTCCTCATTATATTTGTTTGCCACATCTCTTACCGCGGCCTATTCTATTCGTTTTATGATCAGTGTTCTCTGAGGCTCAAACTTAGGCTCTTCCCTCCAATATACTTCTGACGAAGATTTCTTTACTACATACCCTATATTATTTCTCTCATTAGGGGCAATTATTGGTGGCAGCTTAATAAATTGAGTTGTCTTAAATCCTATTGCTCATCCGATCTTACCTTTTATATATAAATTATCACCATTAGTAGTCACTTTAGGTGGCGCATGAATTGCCCTAGTTCTAGTAGCTATATCCCCGGTTTCAAAGCCTAAAGCCTTTACCTTGTCTACCCATTTTAATACCTTTATATGATTTCTAGTTCCTATTTCAACTCAAGGCCCTTTAACTTTCTCTATACCACTTAGGCATCATATATTAAAATCCATTGATCAAAGATGAATTGAAGCTTCTAGGGCTCAAGGGATTAAATTAAAAGCATTTGATTCCTCATATAAGGCTCTTCTATTTAATAATAATATAATTACTACCCATATTGTGCTTATTATTACTGCTATAATTATCCTCTTTTCCTACTTAAGTAGCTTAACATAAAGCGTGGCACTGAAGATGCTAAGATAGGGGCTACCCTCTAAAGTATTCCTTCTATAGTATAAATATTACATCAGCTTTTCGCGCTGGAAATATACTCTCGTATTAGAAGAAATCTCAGGCGGTAATTTAATAAAAATACTAGCTTTGGGAGCTTGCAATCGGTCTATAGCCGCTGCCTGAGCCTTGAAAGCTAAAATTATAGCACTGGTCTTGTAAACCAGAGGTTGGACACATTGTTCTTGAGGCAATGCCATTATTTTTTATCCTACTCCTTCCATGAATAATTATATCCGCAATTATTACAGCTGTACTACAACGTCAACACCTTCTGATAACTTTATTAGCTTTTGAAGGCATAATTTTAGGCCTAATAAGTTTATATATTTTTATATCCCCTAGGTCTGATATATTTATATCCATAGTTCTTTTAACTATAGGAGCATGTGAAGCCAGGTTGGGCCTCGCCTGCTTAGTTAATATGACCCGATCATATGGAAATGATCATGTTTCCTCTCTCACTTTGTCTAAATGCTAAAGTTTTCCCTAATATGTGCAAGCCTGCTCTTACTTCCCATTTTTTCTAATTTCTGATATACCTCGACTATTTCCCTTATTATTCTCACATTCATATTTACTTTCAACATTTATTCTAGTAGAGCTAATATATGATCTCAATTTGAAATGTTCTCCTTAGACTCAACTAGATCAACTCTAATCTTGCTGACTCTATGAATCTCTTTCCTTATAATTACAGCCAGCCAGAAAATTAAAATTAACAATAGAGACCCCAAAAAATTCGTAACTTTTATCCTGCTTCTAAATTTAATTTTAGTATTAACCTTCTCGGTTTCTAATCTCCTTCTCTTTTATATTATATTTGAAGCTACTCTATTACCCACTCTTCTCCTAATCTTAGGGTGAGGATATCAACCTGAACGCCTTCAAGCGGGCACTTATCTTATATTATATACTATCACAGCTTCCCTTCCACTTCTTATTATAATTATATATAATTCTTTAACCAATTTCCATCTTAATATATTTTATCCTATCTTATCTACTTCCACAAACTACCACGTAATTACCCTATGATGAATTGCCTCTATTATAGCTTTTATAGTGAAAATCCCCCTCTACTCAACTCATCTATGACTCCCTAAAGCTCATGTTGAAGCTCCTGTAGCAGGATCTATAATTTTAGCAGGAATCCTACTAAAATTAGGTGGGTATGGTATTATGCGGATAGTTACCATTTTTAATGTAACTCCTAGGTTAGTTAGACCCTTCTTTATTGCTCTCTCACTATGAGGTGCTTCAATCACCTCTATAATCTGCCTTCGACAAACAGATATTAAATCCTTAATTGCTTACTCTTCAGTAGGACATATAGGTTTAATGATTGCTGGAGCCCTTACTAACTCAACATGAGGACTGAACGGAACTCTCCTTATAATAATTGCACACGGGCTTTGCTCTTCTGGTATATTTGCTATCGCTAATATAATATATGAAGCAACTGGTTCGCGAAGAATATTTATTACTAAAGGGCTCCTTAATTTATTTCCTACTATATCTATACTTTGATTTATTTTATCCTGTGCTAACATAGCAGCTCCTCCGTCTATTAATCTATTAGGAGAAATCCTTCTTATTTCTTCTATTATATCCTACTCTCTCTTTTCTTCCCTCGCTCTAGCTTTAGTTAGGTTCCTAGCTGCTGCATATTCTCTATTTCTTTTTACTAATACTCAACATGGAGAACCATCATCTTTTATTAATCCGTCCTCGTACTCTATCCCCCGAAATATATCTATCTCTCTTCTTCATATTCTGCCTATTTTTCTTATAATTCTAGCCTCTCACTTACTGCTTTTCTGGCCTTGTAGTTGAATAACAACAGCAAATTGCAAATTTGAAAGTGTGATACCCACCCTGGCTTATTTTGTATCTATACTTCTATGTCTTCTTTATAGGTATATTTTTATTTTAATTTTTATAAAATTCGGCATCGACAATAAATTGCTCCTTTTTATTAGGAATGCCATTAATATTGTTTTAAACAATTCATGAATTAAAATCTCCATTTTTCTTAGTTTTAATAGTAATAACCTGTAAATTTACTTAAAAAATTTTATGCGGCGTTTTATTAGTCATAATTTATTTCTCTCTAAATTTCCTAAGTATCTTAGTACAGCTCCCTTCCAAGGAGAAAGGTTAGATTATTCTAAAGGAAATACCCGAATTTTATTTAATAAAGTAAGCTAAGATAAGCTGCCGGGTTCATGCCCCGAATATGAGTAGTCCTCCTTTATTATTAGTTTGATTCTAGCTAAAAGCTTTTTTACTTTATATGAATTATATGCAATAATTTTAATACCCGTGATTAGACTTTAAGGTTTAACCTAAATGATATTTTATCTATAAGTCGCAGTATGAGTTTCTTCCACAAATCTCAATTAACTTCACGTCGCAATAATGAAATCTGCTATATTAATACTTTAAATTCGGATATTAATTTTAGGGCTGGTCAAATATGTGCCAGCACCCGCGGTTAAACATTAGGCCCAAGAAAAGCCTTTCGGACCAATGAATAATATTCTTAAGAAAAATAAATTTATCCTATGGTGCAATATTTACCTAACTACTATACTGCCATTCTTTCCAGCTAATTCATTAAAGCTAGAGCATAAACAAGGATTTGATACCCTTTTATTCCTAGCCTCTAACTCTATGTCCGGGGACTACGAGCACATGCTTAAAACTTAAAGAACTTGGCGGTGCCTTATCTAACTAGGGGAGCCTGTGCTATAAATGATAATCCACAATTAAATTTACCTTAACTTGAACCTATCAGCTTGTGTACTGCCGTCGTCAGCTTACCTTTCAAGGGAAGTAAGCCAAGAGGCACAAATAATTTTATTTTTTATCTAGCCTTAACGTCAGGTCAAAGTGCAGCCTATGTGAAGGTAGTCATGGGCTACAATATATATAAATATACAAATATAAATTATTATCGATTTTATTGAAGGTGGACTTAGCAGTAATTTTCTATTAAATTAAGATAATGAAATTAGCAATCTAAGGTGTGCACAAATCGCCCGTCGCTCTCGTCGAAAGATGAGATAAGTCGTAACATAGTAGGTGTAACGGAAGTTGCACCTAATCCCGTAACATATATATCAATGTATTTCTCTTACACAGAAAAAAAGTCTAATTATTAGTCCAGGGTTAGTTTTTAATTTTTCTTAATATTCTTTACTAAAACCTACTTTAACTTCATTTAACCTGCAGAGACCCTAAATTATACACTTTAAGAAAATTTACTTGTACCTTTTGCATCATGGCTTAGCAAGCTCAATGTTGACTACCCTACCCCGAAAATAAATGAGCTAAAGTTCTCCTGCTTAGAGCCTAACTATTTATGTTGCAAAATAATTTTTAGAGAGGACTTTAGCGGCTACATACCTTCCGCATTTGTTGATAGCTGGTTTCTTCTATATAATATTTAAGTATTCAACCTAGCATTACCTCTAGAGTTTTACAATATAAGGGATAAGCCTTATAATGTCACTTTATTCTTTTAACAATTTATTTAAAGACTAAGGTTAATAACACCTTTAAACGTTCAAGTTTATTATATTTATTTAATATTATTTTATTAGTTATAAGTACCATAGGAAGATTGAGATTAAAATCACATAAATTTTATAATTCTGCTAAGATTAGTATTCTATAAAAATTATCTATATTATATAACTTATATTATTCCCTATAAAAAGCGAGAAAGGAACTCGGCAAATATTCATGGCCCGACTGTTTATCAAAGACATTGCCTAACGTCCCCATTCTATGTTAGGTTCATCCTGCCCAGTGATTCTTCAATTTAACGGCCGCGGTACCCTGACCGTGCTAAGGTAGCATAATCATTCGCCTTTTAATTGGAGGCTGGTATGAACGGACAAACGAGGTCTAAGCTGTCTCTTTCGCTTTTGTATAAATTTACCTTTAGGTGAAGAGGCCTAAATCAAAATAAAAGACAAAAAGACCCTACAGAGCTTTATCCCTTACTATTACTTATAATTAATTCTATTAAATTTTATACTTGTGGGGGTTTGGTTGGGGCGACATGGGAATAAATTTATCTTCCCCCTAATCAAGATTTTATATCTACTAATGAGCCATTCTATATGACTAAAAGAATAGCTACCTTAGGGATAACAGGCTAATCCTCTTAGAGAGTTCAAATTGACAAGAGGGGTTGGCACCTCGATGTTGGCTTAGGGATCCCCTAGGTGCAGCAGCCTAGGCAGGAAAGTTTGTTCAACTTAAAATTCCCTACATGAGCTGAGTTCAGACCGGCGTAAGCCAGGTTAGCTTCTATCTTTATTTATACAATTATAGGACTTTAGTACGAAAGGACCAAGTTTTCTAAAAACTCGATTTATACCCATGAACCAAAATAATATTCAATTAATCTATTTCCATATAATTCATACATAATAGGTTGGCAGATCAGTGCTATTGACTTAGGATCAATCCAGGAAAGTTTCTTTCACCTATTACTTTATTCTTACATCTCATCCCTAACAACCGGAAAACTACCCATGGAACCCATTCTATACCGTCTTTCTTCCAATTTTATATTTAAATTTGATTCTATAAAAACAACAAATTACTTCAAAAAAAATAACTGACCCATACTTAATTCCCTATGGTTTTAAGTGAAGGGGCTATTTTTTTTTTTTTTATAATATATATTCGTGTTTAGAAATTATGCTATTTTCACATCTTGATTACAACAATTCTATTGAAATAGGGATGTCCGCCACGGCCGCGTCGTTCCCTTTGGCCCTCCGATAGCGGACGGGGCCTGTAATAGGTCGGCCGCCTTGAGCCGAGCGTCGGCGGCGTCCTCGGGCGCCAGAGGCGTAGTTCCCCCGCGCATGTCGATATAGTGGTAATTAAGGCAAAAGTTCAGGGGATCTTCGATCAGCTCCTACCGAGCCCGGGCCCTGAACTATTGCTCGGACGATGGGCCAATGACGGTTGGCGACAGTATATGGAGATAGGGGGGTACCCCATGCATAAAATTTTTGCGAAAAAATGGCATGGGTTCCGCGGGTAAAAAAAAATTATTTTTTCGATTTTTTTTTAAATTTTTTCGAGCTCGCATATAGTTTTTACATGATTTTTTTAGGTGTTTTTTGCTCCCAGGCGTTTAAGAGGAGGATTTTTTTTAAAAAAAAAATCGTTAAATTTTTTCGAGCTCGCATATAGTTTTTACATGATTTTTTTAGGTGTTTTCTTAAGCTTCTCTCCTCCCAGGCGTTTAAGAGGAGGATTTTTTTTTTTTAAAAAAAAATTTTTTTCCGTTAAATTTTTTCAAATTTTTCCGCCTTAATTTGGATGAAAATGAAAAAAAGTGATTTTTTTTTTTTTTTTAAAAAAAAAATAAGCCTATTTAGCCATACATTGGGATTTTGCCAAAATAGTCAAAAGTCGGGAAAATCGCCGAAAATTCGTTGAATTTTAAAAGGGTAAAAAAAAAATCCTCCTATGTCTAAGTTCCCTGGGACCACTTTTTGGGGCCTCATTTTTACTCCATTTTCGGGGTTTAAAATCCTAGTCTAAAACGCCTGGAATTTCGTCAAAAATGGCCAAAAACCTAATTTTTAGAAATTTTGTGTTTTTGACGAAATTTTTTAACTTATTTTTCTTTTTTAATATATATTGTTTCAGTGACGTATAAACGTATGTTTAAATATATATATTATATATTATCTTTCACACAAATTCTGGAACAACAATAGATTGCTCCTTTTTATTAGAAGTCCCATTAATATTCTTTAAAACTGTGGTTTATCAGTTTTGGAAACATGTGATTTTGAAAGTCATCCTAAGAAGTTCGAATCTTCTATAAACCTATTAATACTCCTAATTTAATTAGAATATTTGACTTGCACTCAAACTGTAGGTATGCACCTGGAGTATACTCCCCCCCCCTTTTTCTTGTAAGAAAGTTAAGGTGGCAGATTTATGCGCTAGGTTTAAGCCCTACATATGAGATATTATATTCTCCCTTAATAATGATGCTATCCCCCACATTAACTATTATTATTACCTATATTTGCCTACTCTTAGCTATAGCGTTTTTTACTCTTTTAGAGCGAAAAGCCCTCGGTTATATCCAAAATCGTAAGGGGCCAAATAAAGTAGGCCTAGCAGGTTTGCCACAACCCATTGCTGATGCTTTGAAACTATTTAATAAAGAAATGAATAAGCCGACTATATCTAACTCTTATCCTTTCTTATTTGCCCCTTTTATAGGGCTCATACTAGCTCTAATTTTATGTACTTTATTTCCCCATTCATCTTCTATACATTTTATTCTATTTGGAGTCCTAATGTTCCTTTGTATTTCCAGAATTAATGTATATACAACACTCGTAGCCGGGTGAGCTTCTAATTCAAAATATTCCTTGTTAGGTGCCCTTCGAAGTGTAGCCCAAACCATCTCATATGAAGTTAGAATATCCCTTATTCTAATATCCACTCTTATTATTTACTGCTCCCTAGACCTAATAGATATTGTATTCAACAACCAAGCTCCCCTAATTGCTATATTTATCCCATTGTTTCTAGTTTGATTTACAACCACCTTAGCGGAAACTAATCGCACTCCCTTTGACTTTGCGGAAGGGGAGTCAGAGCTTGTCTCAGGATTTAACACTGAATATAGAAGAGGTGCATTCGCCCTCATCTTTATAGCTGAATATACTAATATTATTATTATAAGTCTTTTATCCTCAGTTTTATTTTTTGGGGTTCCTCTAGAAATATCTTTCCTGCAGGATTTTTTATTAGTCAGAATTACAATATTATTAGCTTTCTCCTTTCTATGAATTCGGGGCACTTTACCACGCCTTCGATATGACCGATTAATATATCTAACATGAAAAACCTTCTTACCATTATCTCTAGCGTTATTAATACTAGTGTGTACACTAAGAATTCTATGGTACTGCGCCGGGATTGAACGGATATCTTTGATGTGGATAAACACGGGCTTATTAACCCCAGTACTTGATTAGGAAGCTTATAAGCATTAGACTTTTAATCTAAAGATGGTATTATTACCCCTGATTAATGTTATTAACTCTTCTTTTCTCACTTATTTCTTTCCTTATTCCAGGAGTCGTCATTTCTGCTGCTCTTATTATTGCAGCACGAAGTTCCAGTGACCGCAACAAATTATCCCCTTTTGAGTGTGGCTTTGACCCTATAAAAACTGCACGTATACCCTTTTCCACGCGCTTCTTTCTTTTAGCCGTTATTTTTTTGGTATTCGATATTGAGATCGTACTATTAATGCCTATATGCCTAATTCCTAGCACTATACTGGTCCCCGAGCTTCTTATTGGAACTTCATTGTTTATTTTAATCCTAATCATTGGACTTTTACATGAGTGGAATGAAGGATCCCTTGATTGATCAGAGTAATAAAAAAGACTTGGAGTAGCTCTAATCTTCTAAATTAGGATCTGAGAGGTTCGATTCCTCTCCTTTTTTTATGAACCACTCAACTCCCCACATTATTCTATTTTCAACTACACTATTTATAGGCACCCTAATTACTCTA